TTGAATAAAACAAATTCTTTTTATCTTTTTATTACTCGATGGCTTTTTTCAACAAATCATAAAGACATTGGGACATTATATCTTATTTTTGGAGCTATTTCTGGTGTTGCTGGAACAGCATTATCGCTATATATTCGTATAACGTTAGCACAACCTGATAGCAATTTTTTAGAAACTAACCATCACTTATACAATGGTGCGCCGTCTAACAAGATCCACGCCCACTAGGGCTAATACCAGTCAACATAGTCGCTTCTATATGTTTAACAAACATTATGTTGTAAATCACTGTACTTACCTGATAGGGATTCAAACCGACCCAGGGAACACAGCATGTACAGAAAGGCTTACTGAAAGAATGTTTGCCGAGATAAAATTTACTATGGTTAGGATAACAAATCCCTATAATTCTATGCCGGGGTCAGAAGTCCCTAATATGTGGTGTGTTTTCAATTACGTTGTCTTGGAATCACCGAAGCGGCAGAAGCAGGCAGCTACGAGATGTAGACTAATAGAAGGGAAACCTAAGGTAAATATACGACGTGGATTATTGGAATTCGGGATTCTCCAACATTTGGAAAAATGCGGAGAACGGAGGAATCGTAGTACTGGACTGATTACCAGGAAGGGTTCTAGTCTTATTCAGTTCACTGAGTCTGAGCTTTCGGGTTCTTATAGAGGTGAGCAATTACTTAAACTTAAATCGGACCTTATGAAGGGAAACAAAGCAAATAACCTTAGTACTATCTTGAGTGATCCAAAATTTCTAGTCTCTTGTTGGGTTAGAATAAGATCTAATAAAGGAAGCTTAACACCAGCATTTGACGGAAGCATAGACGGAATTAAATCCTCTTGGTTCACAGAAACTGCTAAACAAATTAAGAATGGTAAGTATCAATTTAAAGTTGCCAGAAGAAAATATATACTCAAACCTAATAGTGACAAATTGAGACCTTTAACAATGCCATCTTCCAAAGATAAAATCATTCAAGAGGGCATGCGGTTCTTATTAGAAATAATTTTTGAACCATTATTCAAGGACAACTCCTATGGATGGCGTCCGAACCGAGGTTGTTTAACGGCAATTAACGACATAAAAATGAAATGTAAGGCTGCTTCGTGGTACATTGAAGGTGATATTAAACAACAATTCCCTTCTCTCAACCATAAGTTTTTGATATCGATACTGAATAGCAAAATTCACGACCAAGCGTTTATGGATATGGTCTATAAATATATAAAGGTAGGATATGGTGAATCCATAAAAGAAGCTATACCTATGAAAGTAGGTGTAATACAAGGAGGAATCTTGTCCCCCATCCTAGCAAATATCTATATGCATCCTTTCGACGAATGGGTAACAGAATATCTAAAACCCAATTTTGACAAAGGCGATAAACGTGCTAAAAACCCAGAATACTTTAAAAAGTATCGTCAAGATGGGCAAAAGGTCAAAGACAAAACTATAAAGTCGGTATTGACACAAGACCCTAATTTCAAGAGGTTATACTATTTCAGATATGCAGAGGATTTCTTAATCAGCGTTGATGGAACAAAAGAGGACTGTATAAATTTGAGAAATCAAATAAAAGAGTTCTTGAGTAACAAAGTTAACCTCACTTTAAATGTTGAGAAAACCAAAATAATAAATGCCCAACATGAGTTCGCAAAATTTCTAGGATATATTATCCACAAAACGCCAATGAATAAAATGCCAATTCGTTGGGACAAAAAAAATCGTCTAGCCCGAATAGTTCCACGACCTATGACTGACGCTCCTATTAAAGAGATCGTTAAGAAATTAACTGAAAGGAAGTATGCAAAAAGAAATGGCAATCCAACAAGAAATGGAAGATTTATCAACCATCACTTACCGGATATTATTAATCATTATAAATCTGTGGAAAGGGGAATACTAAATTATTACTCCTTGGCAACAAATTATTCTAGAATGGCTGCAAGAGTACATTTTATACTGAAATATTCATGTGTATTAACAATTGCTTCTAAAATGAAACTTAAAACTAAGAGAAAAGTTTTCAAAAAATATGGAAAAGATTTAAATATTTTAAATGAAAAGGGGAAAATCATAGCTTGTTACCCAACAATCGAATACAAGAAACCAAAAAAAGATTTATACAAAATCTGTCAAAGTATACACTACAGACCTAATACAAACACTAGACAGTAGACTTAATAGAGGGCGTAAAGATCTTAAGGGGCCGTGTGTAGTATGTGGTAGTAATGAGAAAATTGAAGTTCACCACGTCAGATCTTTAAGAAAAAGACCTAAAAAGGGCGATTTTCTACAAGACATGATGATTAAAATGAACCGAAAACAGGTACCCTTGTGTCAAAAACGTCATGTCGATGTGCATGCAGGAAGATACGATGGAAAATCGTTTAAAACTTAATTTCATTTAAAACTTAAGTAAAGAATAAGAGTGAGAGCCACATGCGGTGAAAGTCGCACGTGTGGTTCGGGGTCGACATCTTGGTAGGATACCTTTTTAGGGAAGGGACTGGGTTGTTAGGCCACTAATTGTAACAGGACATGCTTTTGTAATGATTTTTTTTATGGTAATGCCCACGTTAATTGGTGGTTTTGGTAATTGGTTCGTTCCGCTAATGATAGGTGCTCCGGATATGGCTTTTCCAAGGATGAATAACATTAGTTTTTGGTTGTTACCACCATCGTTATTAATGTTATTTGCTTCAATTCTTTCTGAAGCCGGTGCAGGTACAGGGTGGACAGTATATCCTCCTTTGTCTAGCGGAACGTCACACTCGGGGGGGTCTGTCGATTTAGCTATTTTTAGTTTACATTTATCAGGTGCCTCTTCGATCTTAGGTGCTATAAATTTTATTTGTACAATTTTTAATATGCGAGTTAAAAGTCTATCTTTTCATAATTTACCATTATTTGTTTGGTCTATTCTGATTACGGCTTTTCTATTATTGTTATCGTTACCCGTTTTAGCAGGCGCTATCACTATGTTACTAACAGATCGTAACTTTAATACTACTTTTTTTGATCCGGCTGGTGGTGGAGATCCTGTCTTGTATCAGCATTTATTTTGGTTTTTTGGTCACCCAGAAGTTTATATCTTAATTTTACCGGGTTTTGGGATTATTAGTCATATTATAGTAAGTGCAGCTAAGAAACCTATTTTTGGTTATCTTGGCATGGTTTACGCGATGTTCTCTATAGGTGTATTGGGTTTTATTGTTTGGGCGCATCATATGTATACCGTAGGGTTAGATATTGATACTAGAGCTTACTTTACTGCTGCAACTATGATTATTGCTATTCCTACTGGTATTAAAATTTTTAGTTGGTTAGCAACTTTATGGGGAGGTTCTATCGATATTAGAACTCCAGCGCTTTTCGCCCTTGGTTTTATTTTTCTATTTACAGTAGGAGGAGTTACTGGTGTTGTTTTAGCAAATTCAGGTATTGATATTGCTTTACACGATACTTATTATGTAGTGGCACATTTTCACTACGTATTATCAATGGGAGCTGTTTTTTCAATGTTGGGAGGTGTTTATTTTTGGTTTGAAAAAATCACCGGGGTGGCTTACCCTGAAATTTTAGGAAAGATTCATTTTTGGAGTTTTTTTATTGGGGTCAACTTGACTTTCTTTCCTATGCATTTTTTAGGTGTTGCTGGGATGCCTCGACGTATTCCGGATTACCCCGATGCGTACTTTATTTTTAATAAAATTGCTTCTTGGGGTTCTTATATTTCAGCTCTTTCTTCTTTATTTTTCTTCTTTATAGTCTTTGTTTCTCTTAAAACTTCCGTAGCTAAAGGATGACATTTTATAGAAATACCAGTATAAAGAAAATGTTTCTTTTAATGTTTATTTGCTTAGTATTATATCCTGAAATCGCAGTAGCGATGTCACCAGAGAATTATTGGGAGGTTGTGGGTGAAACCCAGGTAGTACTCCAGAGGATTGGGTATAAAGGGCATTTATCCAAAGACTTAGTTTTTTATATACTAAGTTTTTTGCCCTTTGACTTTGAAACCTGGATTCCTAGGGGTTTTATTAACTTAGCAAAAAGCTCTTGGTCTCTTAACTGGCGTGTTTTTTGTGATATTGAATGGAATCTGAATCTGATGTCGTCGTCGTCGACACCCTGTATAATGTTTGAACTGAACCAGGAATGTCGGGTAAATCCCGAAATTAACTATACCACCCACAATAAAATAAGCGCTTTGTGGGATCGATTAAATATGTCTCTCACCAAAATGGAAACAATAAATACAGGTGCTGATAGGATTGGGCCATACGACCAGCAGTTTTCAGCTTACCTTTCGTCGCCTCAGTTCGGTGAAAAGTTTATGGCTACTTATAATATAGCTAAAACACTCTCAGGGTATACTTACATGCCTGGATTGCACGATACTAATTTTCAGCAACTGCAGGAAATTACCGCTCATCTACAAACCCTTCCATCACATGGTCGAGATCTTTCGTCGTTTATGGATCCACTTTTAACTCTGTTGAAGGATGTAAAACCCCTGATAAAACCGAAAGTGATCTTAGTGATATTTTCTTTGTTAGCTTTAAATCCAACCATAACTCAAAACATTGACTTACCGGTGTAAAGAGTGACTATAAGAACTTTTTGTGTTATTCACGTTAAAGATAGTTGCGACGGAATCTGTTATCGGTTTGGCTATTTTACCACTCTATCCTAAACTTAAAAATATAATACAAATAGAAAAAATAAAAAACATTAAAACACAATTTTTTAGATTTTTAAAGGAATTTAAGAATACTGAAATATGATTATATAACTTATATTAAATTTAATTATACACTAGAACTTTTATAGAATATTATTATAAAAAGTATTTCAGTAGTGACCTAAAAAACTTTAAAAAAATACAAGTTTATTAAAACTGGATTTAGTAAGATTTCAAACATATTTTCACAAAACTTCGTGTACAAATTTAAATATTTTTTTAGATAAAAATATGGAAACGACAGAAAGGCATTTAAAAACAGCATTAAAAATAATTCATGAATTCCATTATAACAAACGAAAAGTCGTATTTCTTGGAAACTTTAATTTACAAAAAACGTATTCATTAAAAAGTTTATCTATTTCAGAAAATTGTCGTATGTGTTTAATTGAACTAAAAAAATCTCCCAAGCCAGTTGGTTCTTGCGCAATGAGCGCAAAATCTTGCCTAAATACCAAATGATGTTCCGGATAAATCCAAAATTTACAAAAATATTTTTACTTTTGTTTATTCTTTTAGTGGTTTATCCTGCAGTAGCAGTAGCAGTTAACCCGACGGAGTATTGGGCGAGAAAAACAGTAAGCCTTCAAGTACTATACAGAATATTGGGGGTTTGTCACAAGATATAATTTTTCATATTATGAGTTTTTTGCCAATGGATTTGGAGGGGTGGGTTTCTCAAGCTCTTATTCGATCAGCGGAAAGTTCTTACAGTTTTACGAGGGGTTTCATGTATGACCTTTTCAGAAGTATAAGAATCGCTTTCTAATCCTCGTTGGACTCTGGAATAAGAGAAGCTGCTTTTCATAATCCGCAGATTGATGCTCAAACCCGACAAATAGTCGTTGGATTATGGAGGCAGTTATATTTTTCTATTGGAAGACTTGCTCCGGTTTACGGCACACACCATCTCCCCCCTGAGTTCAGTCGTGATTTTCTGACTACATACAATCGAGCACACATTCTCTCAGGGTATACTTACTTGCCTGGATTGCACGGAACTGATGTTCAGCAAATCCAAAGCATTTGTGTCCGTCTTGCCCACCTCCAAAGCCTTCCAGAGCATAGGAGCCTTGTTTCGGGTTTTGTGCAACCACTTTTAGATCTAATGAGGGATGTATAACCGTTGCTGAAGCCTAAAGTACTCTTGATGATATTTTCTTTATTAGCTTTAAATAGAAGCTTAATTGAAAATATCGACATACCTGAGTAAAATTTCGGCTGGGTTGTAGCAAGTATTTATTTCATTTTTTTGGTGACCTAAAACTCGATACATCATATGCATACAGTAATTGAGGGGATAAAAAAGTTATGATAATTAACTCACTATTTTATATATTTTCGTTTATTCTTTTAATGAGTTCTATAATGGTTATTAGTGTTCAAAATACGATTTATTCAGTATTATTTTTAGTTTTAAGTTTTATATCTTCCACAAGTTTACTTTGTTTAATGGAATGTGAATTTATAGCTTTAATCTTTATTATTATTTACGTAGGTGCTATTGCTGTTTTATTTCTTTTTGTTGTTATGATGTTGGATATTAAAACTGTTAGTGTAACAAAAGATTCTTTAAAATATTTTCCTTTTGGTTGTTTTTTGGGAATTCTTTTTTTATGGGAGATTGTTTTAGTTATTTTAAAAACTTTTAAATCGAATCCGTATTCTCATAGTTTTTTATCTAATATTTATGTAAATTGGTTCGATAAGTTAGATTCTTTTACAGAATTGCAAACTTTCGGACAACTATTATATACCTATTATATTTTACAATTTTTAGTAGCAGGCATTATACTACTATTATCGGTTGTAGGTGCTGTTGTCCTAACGTTAAATATGGTAAAGTATAAAAAAGCTGTTAAAACTCAAGTTATTTTCAAGCAACTAAGCCGAACGTTTAAGAATTCGCTAATTTATTAATATTAAATATCATTACTTTCTTTCTATTCTCTGGGGTGAAATAGCTCAGTTGGTTAGAGCATTGGAATCATAACCCAAATGTCACAGGTTCAATTCCTGTTTTCGCTAATTAGCCTTTAAACTATAATAATTTTTATAAAAAAATTATTCTTGATATAAAAAACGTTGGAAACAAACCTTAAATAAACTTTCATGTCGTAATTACTCCCATATTTTATTAATCAAGACAGTAACGATCTGTGGTTTCAAAGAATATAATGAGATGAAAATAGAAAACGCAGCTACACGAAATATAGGTTACCTTACAACATGCGGTTGAGTGTTTCAAATATAAAGAAAAGTTGTATTGTGGTAGTATACATAGTTTCTTTCGTGATGCTTATTTGTTTCTACTATTCGAAAAAGTGAAATATTTTGTTGGTTAAAACTTAAAAATCCCAGGTTCAACTCCTGGTTTCACTTACGCCTAATGTATTTATTAATAGTTTTTTTGCCACTTTTAGGTTTTGTATACGTTAGTTTGTTTGGTCGTTTTATAGGCCCTAAAGGTAGTTCTATCTTAACAGTAAATTGCTTAATTTTGTCATTTCTTTTTTCTGTATGTTCATTCTATGAAGTCGCTTTAATTGGAAGTAATACATATCTAAAATTAGCTGTTTGGATAGATTCAGAATCATTAAATATAGATTGGGGCTTTTTATTTGACAGTCTAACAGTCATAATGTGTTGTGTCGTAACCTTTGTTTCATCGTTAGTACATATATATTCGACAGAATATATGGCGCATGACCCGCATTTGGCAAGATTTATGTCATACCTCTCGCTCTTCACTTTTTTTATGTTAATTTTAGTTACAGCGGATAATTATGTTCAAATGTTCGTCGGTTGGGAAGGTGTAGGATTATGTTCATATTTGCTTATCAATTTTTGGTTTACAAGAATTCAAGCGAATAAAGCAGCAATTAAAGCAATGGTGGTCAATCGAATAGGTGATTTTGGGTTAACTTTAGGTATTCTTTCAATTTTTATTAACTTTAAGTCGGTTGATTATGCGACTATTTTTGCTCTTGTGCCCCTTTTTACCGGCAATCAATTTAATTTTCTAACACTAGATTTTGATATAATAACTACTATTGGAATTCTTCTTTTTGTCGGAGCAATCGGTAAATCTGCTCAATTGGGCTTACATACATGGCTTCCAGATGCGATGGAAGGACCAACACCCGTATCGGCATTAATTCACGCAGCTACCATGGTAACCGCAGGCGTTTTTTTACTAGCCCGAAGTTCCCCTCTTTACGAATATATCCCAGTAGTACTGGATATTATTACAATTCTCGGAGCTTCGACAGCGTTTTTTGCAGCAACAGTCGGATTATTACAAAACGATTTAAAAAGAGTAATCGCATATTCAACTTGTAGTCAACTAGGTTATATGGTTTTTGCTTGTGGTCTTTCGAACTATTCAGTGGGTGTTTTTCATTTAGTGAATCATGCTTTTTTTAAAGCTTTGCTTTTTTTAGGGGCAGGGTCTATTATTCATGCAGTTGCTGATGAACAAGACATGCGAAAAATGGGGGGTTTAAAAAGATTAGTCCCATTTACGTATTCCGTAATGGTTGTTGGTTCACTGGCGTTAATAGGGTTTCCATTTTTAACCGGTTTTTATTCAAAAGACATTATATTGGAAGCTGCTTATGGTAACTTTACATCCAAAGGGCATTATAGTTATTTATTAGGAACATTTGGAGCCTTTTTAACAGCATTTTATTCAACTCGACTTATATATCTTACTTTTTTATGTAAACCAAATGGTTTTCGAACTGTAATATGTAAAGCTTATGATTCGTCATATCAAATTTGCTTTGCGTTAGGCGTTTTAACAATCCCTAGTATATTTGCAGGTTACTATACGAAAGATATGATAATAGGACTAGGGACAGACTTTTGGGGAAGTTCTATTTTTGTGCTACCCGAAAATATGAATACAATCGATTCAGAATTTATAAAGCATATATTTAAAATTCTGCCAGTAATGTTAAGTTTGTTGGGAGTTTTCACTTCTTTTTTTGTATATACATTCAGCAATGCAACATTATTTCAATTAAAAATATCCTATATAGGTAAAAAATTTTACAACTTTTTTAATAAGAAATGGTTTTTTGATAAATTTTATAATGAATATTTGGGTCAATTTTTATTTAACTTTGGTTATACGATAAGTTATAAAACAATTGATAGGGGAATTTTCGAAATTTTTGGCCCAATGGGTCTATCAAATCTAATTTCAAAAAAAGCTTTGCACCTTAAAAATTTCCAAACCGGGTATATCTACCATTACGCATTTTTGATTTTAGCAGCAAGTACACTGTTCCTTGGATTACGTGAGTTTTGGTTTGTCTTCGGCAATTTCGTAGATTATCGGATTTTTTTAATATTTTCAATAATATCATTTTTTCTGAAGCAATAAAAAATTTCTTTTTAACAGTTACGCATTTTTATTATTAAGTTATGTAAGAACTTTTATCTGCTTACGGTATTTGTCATTGCTATTAGTATTTTATATTTCTATTTAATTTTACAATGTTTCAACTAACTACTGATTCTGCAAAGTCAACATTCTATTCTCAAAAGAGGGTACAAAAATTAAAAAACAATTATCAAGATGAGTTTAAATATATAAAAACAAAGCATACATGGCATCTAGTAGACCCGAGTCCATGGCCGTTAGTGGCTTCGTTAGGTGCTTTTTTTATGACTTCTGGTGGTGTCTTGTATATGCACAAATTTTTAGGAGGAGCTCAACTTTTTATAACAGGTTTTTTAACCGTATTGTATGTAATGTATACGTGGTGGCGTGACATTATACGCGAAGCAACTTTCGAAGAACAACACACATTTTCTGTTCAAAGAGGATTGCGATTAGGGATGATCTTATTTATTGTGTCTGAAATCATGTTTTTTTTTGCATTTTTTTGGGCATTTTTTCATTCCAGTTTGTCACCAGTTTTTAATGTTGGTGGAGTATGGCCTCCAGAAGCAATCCAAACAATTCAAACATCTGGAATTCCACTAACAAATACGTTTTTTCTTCTAAGTTCTGGGGCAACAGTAACATGGGCCCACCATGCTTTAATAGTGCGAGCAAAAAAACAGGCAATTATCTCTTTAATATTAACTATTTTTTTAGCTTTGATTTTTACGGCACTACAAGGACTGGAGTATATTCAAGCGCCTTTTACTATAACGGATAGTGTTTTTGGGTCGTGCTTTTATATGGCTACAGGGTTTCATGGATTCCATGTGTTTATTGGCACATGTTCTCTGATTGTTTCGTTGTTACGTATTATTTATAACCATTTTACCACAACCCACCATTTTGGATTTGAGTCAGGTGCTTGGTATTGGCATTTTGTTGATGTTGTTTGGCTATTTTTATTTATAACTGTTTATTGGTGGGGCGGTATTCATCAGATACTCGCATAGTTTAGCTAAATAACGTAGAGAAAAGCCTATAGCTCAGTTGGTTAGAGTATACGCCTGATAAGCGTAAGGAGAATAGTTCAAATCTATTTGGGCTTATATTTTTCTGGTTATATACTGATTTTATAAATTATGCACACCGTTTCAGAAAGAAAGTACAAAAATGACAAAAAAAGTTTAAATATAAGCAACAAAAGCGTTGTTGTATGCCACATCTCGGAAAAAAATAACGACCTTAAGCCCGCCTAAAAACATCTCCCTGTATTTAACTTGCATTAGTTAGCGTGTATTAAAAAGGTTCCTTCTTTAAAAGTTTCAGTGATAGTAATTTGAGATATACAAAATTTGAATTGCAAAAATAACTCGTTTGGGATATAGCCAAGTAGGTAAGGCCCTCGTTTTTGGTACGAGTATTCAAAGGTTCGAATCCTTTTATCCCAAATTTTGACATGTTATTTGTAATACCTAACAAATGTTTCCAATAAAAAGAAAAAAGTATAATTTTCAATGTCCTTATCGTCTAATGGTTAGGACATTGCCCTTTCACGGCAATAATGCCGGTTCAAATCCGACTAAGGATATTTTTTAAGAGATACTTAAATTTTACATAACAAAGTAAAAAAAGTACTAAAACGAGTTTCAAAAAAATGTAAATAAATTCGAGACTAGTTTTATTACTATAATAAATACAAATTACCATTTAGATAATTTTGTACTAAAAATTAGTAAAAGAATCTTTAAGAAAATGTAGCATAATTGGTTAATGCGTTGGCCTGTCACGTCAAAGACTGCGGGTTCAAGTCCCGTCTTTTTCGAAATACACAAAAGGAAGTTGTTTGGGTTATTTGATACTCAATTTGTAAAGGGTTAAATAAATATATTAATTTCAAAAAAAAGATACCAGTTGTTTTCAAATTTTATAAATGACATTTTTCATTAATTGCGACAGCCCAGCTTTTTGGCAAACATATTTACCAGATCCTGCTAGTATTACTATGGAAGGAATCTTAATATTTAATAAACATCTATTCTTTTTGCTATGTGTTATTGTTTTATTTGTAGCTTGGCTTTTATTCTACACAATTTTTTATTTCACAGAGTATACAAATCGATATAACGCCAAATTTGTTCATTCGAAAGAATTAGAAATTGTTTGGACTTCAGTTCCGGCACTTATTTTATTGTTAATATCAACACCATCATTTACTTTATTGTATGCCATGGATGAAATATCAGAACCAGAATTATCGTTAAAAATACTGGGGCACCAATGGTTTTGGAGTTACGAAATATCAGATTTTAATTCCTGCCAAAAAGTTGAACAAAGTTTAAAATACGTTTGTTATATGATGGTTTTAGATGGTTTACCTAAGACAAAACAAGGTTATTTTAGGCTATTAGAAACAAACAAACGTGTAATTCTTCCAACGAATACCCATTTGCGATTATTAGTAAGTGCCGCTGATGTTTTGCATAGTTGGACTGTACCGTCTTTTGGGCTAAAAGTGGACGCATGCCCTGGGCGATTGAATCAGTTAAATCTTTTCATAAAACGTGTTGGGGTTTTTTTTGGTCAGTGTAGTGAAATATGTGGAGTAAACCATGGTTTTATGCCAATAGTTGTTGTATCGTTACCAACTTTACAGTTCCACCATTATATTATGACAAAATTAGAATTAGGTTAATTAATTTTCAATCTAGTATTAAGTGTTAAAAACTGTTTTGGAAAGGTGACTGAGTGGTTTAAAGTGAAGATCTGCTAAATCTTTGTATATCTATGTTAAATATACCGTGGGTTCAAATCCCACTCTTTCCTTTTTAAATATTATGTTTTTTATGATTTTATAAATGATACTAAAAACCAACACTAGTTTTATATGCATAGAATTTAACAATTTCTTCGAATGTTTTTTCTTTTTTTTTAACTTGAATAATTCATTAATTTTTAGTGAATATATTATCATTCTGGTATTCTTGTTCATTGCAATTATTTTAGCAATTATTATTTTATCATTTTCTTATTTATTATCAATTCAAAATCCTGAAACTGAAAAGTTATCATCTTATGAATGTGGGTTTGAACCGTATGAAGATGCACGAAACAGTTTCGATGTTAAATTTTACTTAGTTGCAATTTTGTTTATTGTGTTTGATATTGAAACAATGTTTTTATTGCCATGGAGTGTTTCTTTGTCGCAGTTAAATGCTCTTGGGTATTGGTCTATGATTGATTTTATTATTGAACTGGGAATAGGGTTTGCTTATATTTGGTACCTTGGAGTGTTAGAATGGGATTAATTAACACGTTTTTAAGTTACATACAGTCAGAGAAGAGTACTTTGGTAACTCGTTAGGCTCATGTCCTAAAGATTGTAGGTTCAAATCCTGCCTCTGATAACTCTATTATTATTATAAAATTGTTGGTGATTATAACTCAGTTGGTTAGAGTGTTAGGTTGTGGTCCTAAAAACACGGGTTCAAATCCCGTTATTCACCCTTTTCTCAAGTTAAAAAGAATTTTCTCCATTTAACTATTTAAATGTACTCTTAATTTATAATACGGTTTTTTGTAATATTTACTAATCCCTCAAATTAGACCTTTCAGCTTTAAAGCAAAAGCAGTTAACAGAGTTAGTAATTTTGGATTAATATCAGACACTCTTCCAATTTGTAGAGATTTTTCCAGTATTAGTTAAAAAATTTTGTAAGTTTTTTTGATAAATCTCGCAGTAAATATTTAAAAAGATAAATGGTTTTAAAATACCCATTTTTAAATGAAATAAAGCAATATTTTGTTCCAATAAAAAGTAAACTATTTTAAATTTATGATATTAAAAAAAAATGACATAACAAAGCAAATAAAAAATTTTACAATAAATTTTGGACCTCAACACCCAGCAGCACACGGTGTATTAAGATTGGTTTTAGAATTAAAAGGTGAAGTTGTAGAAAGAGCAGATCCTCATATTGGGTTATTACATCGAGGAACTGAAAAGTTAATAGAATATAAAAACTTTGTGCAAGCCTTGCCTTATTTCGATAGGTTAGATTATGTTTCCATGATGGCTCAAGAACATGCCTATTGTTTAGCCATTGAAAAACTATTTAAATGTCGAGTGCCTAAACGAGCTCAATTTATTAGGGTAATTTTTGCAGAAATTACACGAATTTTAAATCATTTATTAGCCGTAGGTTGTCATGCTATGGACGTTGGTGCGATGACCCCTTTTCTTTGGTCTTTTGAAGAACGTGAAAAATTAATGGAGTTTTATGAACGTGTTTCTGGTGCGCGAATGCATGCTGCTTATTTTCGTCCTGGTGGCGTTTATTGTGACATTCCTAAAGGGCTGCTCAATGATATTTTTATATTTGTTGAACAATTTAATCTTCGATTAATCGAAATAGAAGATATGTTAACGGAAAATCGAATTTGGAAACAACGTCTCATAGATATTGGAGTTGTTTCGAAAAAAGATGCTTTTAACTGGGGATTTAGTGGCGTGATGCTACGCGGTTCCGGTATAAAATGGGATTTAAGAAAAACACATTCTTACGAAATTTATAACACTCTTAATTTTGATGTACCTATGGGAACAAATGGAGATTGTTACGACCGTTATTTAATTAGAGTATTTGAAATGAAAGAATCTTTAAAAATATTGGAACAATGTCTAAATCAAATTCCTTTTGGAACAGTAAAAAGTAGTGATAATAAATTACTGCCACCTTTACGTCAAGAATTAAAACAATCAATGGAATCATTAATTCACCATTTTAAAATGTATACTCAAGGTTTAATAATCCCAGAAAATGAAACTTATATGGCTTGTGAGGCACCAAAAGGTGAATTTGGAGTTTATATTGTAACAAATACAACAAATAGGCCATACAGGTGTAAGATAAAAGCCCCTGGTTTTAACCATTTACAGGCGTTAGATTTTATGTCTAAAGGTCATCTGATCGCAGATGTTGTTACAATCATCGGCACACAAGACATTGTTTTTGGTGAAGTTGATAGATAACTTTTTATTTCAAAATATCAATAAAGTATGTCTATTGTAATAAAAAAAATTAAAACAATTCAAATTAATCCTGACGGAAGTTTTTTTTTTTTCAATTATTCGTTTTTAAAAAAATTAACGCAACTTCATTATAATAAAAATGACTTTAAATATCTTCATATATATGATAATGTTGCTAAAAACAATAAGTTTTATATAAGTAAGCAAGAACTCCACAGAAATACCAAGTATCGACAAAAGTTTTTGTAGTCAGAAGTTAAAATGAATCAACAATTAGTTGTAAGACATCTACAATCATTAATTAAAATTTGTCCTATTGAAAAAATACAAATTTCTCAAGAAGATTTAACAATAGTAATAAAACCGAAAATGCTATTAAGCACATTAATATATTTTAAATACCATATTTTGCATCAATTTAACATTTTAACGTGTATATCTTGTGTTGACTTTCCTGCCAAAAAATATAGATTTAATTTAATATATGAATTACTAAGCATTCGTTATAACTATAGAATAAGAGTTAAAACATTTACATATGAGTTGATGGGGATAGACTCTTCAGAAAAATTGTTTTTAACAGGTGGTTGGTATGAATGTGAAATTTGGGATATGTTCGGCGTTTTTTTTAATAGACATTCAAATCTAAAAAGAATTCTAACCGATTACGGGTTTGAAGGATATCCTTTACGAAAAGATTTTCCTTTAAGTGGGTTTATTGAAATGCGCTATAACGAAACTCAAAAAAGAGTTATTAGCGAATCTATTGAATTATGTCAAGAATATAGAACGTTTGCATTTTTATCTCCATGGGAACTAAAAACATTATAAAACGCTTTTGAAATGAAATACACTCTTAAAGAAAAACAAAAGCGAAAGAGTTTATTCTTAAATGAATCTACCCATGCTGTTTTAAAAAGTATGAGGCAAAATTTGTTTATAAAAAAACCAACAAAATTAAATACTACAATAAAATTATCAACTTTAATAAAATTATCTATTAAAATTCGTTTGGTAAACCGTTGTGTTTTAACTGATCGAAAAAATCGCTTTCATTTATTTTATAAATTTTCAAGACTTGTTTTTTTAAAATTAGCACGTAATAAAGATTTATTGGGTTTAAACCGACACAGCTGGTAAAAAACTGCTTATTCGACTAAGTTTCTCAGTAGCTCAGTTGGTAGAGCAAATGGCTGTTAACCATTGGGACAAAGGTTCAAATCCTTTCTGAGAAGTTTAATCTCCATTTTTAATTACAACCAATTTTTCGTATTAAATTTAAAAAAACAAATAAAACTTAAAACGTCTAGGTACGCAGAACTAAAAAAATATGTTTTTATTAAGAATAAATAAACAACATCAAACAACGCTCAATCGAATTAAAAAAATATCTTTTGATATCAATATGTTAACATTTTTAAAAAAGAAAAAAAAGATTAGACAGCTAAAAGTTATTTTAATATTTTTGTCCTTAAAAAAAAATAAAATATTAGATTTTGGTTCGAACAACGAAAAAATATTAGGTCAGATTCAAAAAAAAAGGACTCAAAATAAAAATCTTTTTAAACATTGTATTCATTATATTGTTAACGTAAACTTAACATATACAAACACTTTTATAAATATAACAGATATAAAAGGTAATGTCAAAATTTGTTACTCTGGAGGGTCTGTAAAATTGAAAAGTAAACAAAAAATAAAGCAACCTACCGCTATATTAACTCTTTTAAAACAACTCATTATTAATGCAAAATTTTTAACCAATAATAGTTTGGCTATTCATTTTAAAAATACTAGAACAAATTATGAATCTTACATAATCAAATTATTAATACAAAAATTTTATGTAAAATCAGTTAAAAGTTATAATTTTCAACCACATAATGGGTGTAGGCCGAAAAAAATAAAACGTTTAAAAAAAAAATATATCAAATTTGTTTTGGAGAAATGACTGAGTGGTTAAAAGTGACAGATTGTAAATCTGTTGGGTAATCCCATCGTAGGTTCAAATCCTACTTTCTTCAATACTATTTTATCGAAATATGACGCAGTTTGGTAGCGTGCCTGTTTTGGGAACAGGAAGCCATGTGTTCAAATCACATTATTTCGATCTAACTTAAATGTAAAACTATGACTAGTATAACTTTTGGCCGATTAATTATTATAATTATATTAGTAACTTTGTTATTTGGAGATATATCAAAAATTATTAACACTATTATAAAATCACTTAAAAAAATAAAAATCTTGAAGAAAAAAAAGAAATGATAATTAAACTAATAAAAACTGTCTTTAGTTTTTTATAGAAAAATGATATATAATTTTTTTTATGAAATCCAAATTCGAAGTTTTTTAATAATACTATGTTGGGTTTTTACCTTTATGACTTGTTATTATTATAAATCTATAATATTATTTAATGTAGTCCAACCTTATATAATTTTTTTTGATAACAATTCAGGTTATTTCATTTTTACAGATATAACAGAAGTTTTTTCAACATATATTTATCTATGTTCGTTTATAACAAATCAATTTATAATATTTATAATCTTTTACCATATTTTGCTTTTTTTAACTCCAGGTCTGTATAGGTTTGAGTCTCAATTTTTTAAAAATTTATTAATAGTAAACATTTTTGGGTGGGTTTGTGTTTTAACTTTGTTACAAAAATCTATAGTACCTACTAGCTGCAACTTTTTTTTAACATTTCAAAATTCGGTAACCGCAGATACTCTTAGTTTTTATTTTGAGGCAAAAATAAACGAATATTTAAATTTTTATGTGTCAATATATTTTATTTTTCTTTCCTCTTCTCAATTTTTTATTTTTATATTTTTATTTAGCACTAAATATATAAAAATTTTACGAGAAATAAAGATCTTTAGAAAAATTTTTTATTTTATATTTTTTATATTTGCAACGGCTTTAACCCCCCCTGATATCATAAGTCAACTAATAGTCTGTTTTAGTTTAATAATTTTTTATGAAATGCTTAATCTTCTAAGCATTTTCTATGTAAATATTAAATACAATAAAAAGTAGTTTTACACTTATAACTCAAATGGATAGAGTATCGGATTTCGGTCCCGAAAGTTATAGGTTCAAGTCCTATTAAGTGTATTTATTTTAATTTTAAAAAATAAATATGTACAATATTAAAAAAAGACTTAATTTAAAATTAAAAGAATAATACCGCAATTTGATATTTTGACAGTAGGTGCTCAAGTATTTGGATTACTAGTTACTCTATTACTCTTTTACTATTATAGTATAACTTCAACAATTCCTTATTTTATTGAAATAAAAAAGTTTCGAACTAAAAAATTATTAAAAAATAAAAACTTTGTAAATACTATAGATACTGATTTAAACTGTAATGTATGGTTGATAAATTATTGTTACAAACATTTTTTAAAGTAGAAATCTTCAAAAATTTTAAATTAAGTCTTTTTTTAATATTGTACATATTTATTTTTTAAAATTAAAATAAATTCACAAGGGGGTATAACTTAATTGGTAGAGTGTATGCTTTGCAAGTATAAAGTTATCGGTTCAAGTCCGATTACCTCCAAACACCCAGGCTAAATTTTTGAATTACTATTTACTTTTTTAGGTTTAGGACGAAAAACTATCTTTCTAATGTATTAAGTAGTGTACCCATACTTAAAAGTTAAAATCGTTGTATCATGAAAAAACCTTTCTTTATTAAATTTTATAAATGATAAATGATACGTTAATGTTCAATGAAATTGGATTGTTACCAGAAATGTTTTTAATAATTTCCGTTGTCTATTTTTTGATGTATGGTACTTTTTTATCTACTAGTAAAAATTACCCTTTAATACATATAACTTCATTAAATTTATCGATTTTAGTTCTTTTTTTGCTGGGATTTTTAATTATTAATGACAAGTTAATTGTCACAAAAAATATAACTTTTAATTATACGATCGCTCAAGATTATTTAAGCTTTTTTGCAAAGTTTTTAGCTGTCAGTGCTAGTGTTTTTTGTATGATATTTATCTATCAATATATAAAAAGTCAAAAAATAAATCAATTTGAATATTTTTTATTATTTTTATTGGGAATTTTGGGCGTACTGTTGCTATGTTCTTCAAATGATTTAATAACAGCATATTTAGCAATAGAACTACAAAGTCTTTCTTTTTATGTACTAGCAGGTTTTAAAAAAAACTCAACTTTTTCGGTTGATGCTGGTTTAAAATATTTTATTTTAGGAGCTTTTTCTTCTAGTTTATTTTTATTTGGCTCTTCGATAATATATGGTGTTACAGGTACACTAACTTTTACGGATATACGAGAATTGTTTTTCTGGATTTTTCCTGCTAGTAATTCTGTCGAATATTTTTTAAACCATTATACTATTCACATGAATGATATTTTATTAATGGATTCTTTGCTGGAGAAAATGGTTTTAGTAGAACTAACTAATTCGTTATTAAATGCTTTACCATCAAATAATGTGTTAGTAGAAAAATTCAATAATTACCCTAATGAGTCGATCATTGAATTCTTCTTTGATGATAATTTCCCCCAAAGTCAAGAAGACGATAGTTTTGTTTTTCAAATTATTCAGAATTTAGAGTCTATCTCTCAAAGTTTAAGATGTTTTTATTCAAAAACGCTCAATCAAAATACTATTTTTTACCATAAAACATTTAATGTAAATTTTCTTCAATTTGCAATTATTTTCATCTTCATAAGTCTTTTTTTCAAATTAGCTTTGGCGCCTTTTCATTTATGGTCTCCAGATGTTTACGAAGGTTCATTATCAAGTTCTACTTTCTTTTTTGTCGTGGTCCCTAAAATAGGAATTTTTATATTACTTATCAGGCTTTGTTATTATTGTTTTTATGGGTTTATCGATAATTGGCGTTATTTTCTTGTAATTATTTCTATAATAAGTATTATTGTTGGGTCTTTTGTAGGACTTGAACAGCGTAAATTAAAAAGCTTATTAGCCTATAGTTCAATCAGTCATATGGGTTACTCTGTAATAGCGTTCAGTTGTGGGACGTTTGAAGGGTTACAAATGTTATTTAGTTACTTAATTATTTACATCTGCTCAGGTTTATGTATTTGGTCTTTATTTTTAGTAACAAGAATAAAAACCACGTATTTCAAAAAACAAAATAAAGATCTAACTGATTTTGTTTTGCTAAAACGATCGAATAAAATGTTAGCCATTTTTTTCGCAACAGTACTGTTATCGATTGCAGGTTTTCCCCCAATGATTGGTTTTTTAGTCAAAATTGGAATTTTTTTAGCGGCGTTAGAAAGTTCTATGTATTTTGTAGGGTTCATTAGTATTCTGATAAGCGTAATCTCAACTTTTTATTATATAAGGATCATCAAAATCGCATTTTTTGAAAAAGTTTTAGTCGGTCGCCTTTATTACCCAATAACATTTCAAAAAATAATCTTACTAGTTGGGCTATTTTATTTTTTAATTTATTTATTTATTAATCCTGCAATACTATATTTATTCTCGTATAAAATTTGTTTAACTTTTTTATAATTTTTACATTTTTAGCTCAGTTGGATAGAGCAACAGCCTTCTAAGCTGACGGTCGTAGGTTCAAATCCTATAAAATGTTTTTTCGTAGAAATTAAAATTTTATGTTTTATATTAAAAATTTGTTAATAATTATTTTGCTTTTACCTTTAGCCGGAATGGTTTTTTTATCTTTTATACCTGCATACAATCGAACTTTTTTAAAATCAATAGCACTTCAGTTTACGTGTCAAATTTTTCTTCTTTCTTTGTTTTTGTGGTTTTTTTTTGATAAATCTTTAGGTACTTTTCAATATGTTAATAAAAATTTATGGATTTCATCTTTAAACTTAAATTTTACAACTGGGATTGATGGGATTTCTTTATTTTTTATTATTTTAACAACACTACTAGTTCCTCTGTGTTTGTTAGTAAGTTGGAAAAGTATAGAAAAAAATTTAAAAGAATTTTTGCTTGCATTTTTATTGATGGAATTTTTTTTAATAGGTGTATTCTGTATATTAGATCTACTATTGTTTTATATCTTTTTTGAAAGTGTACTAATTCCAATGTTTTTAATTATAGGGGTATGGGGTTCCAGAGAGCGAAAAATTAGAGCAGCTTTTTTCTTCTTTCTTTATACATTGCTTGGCTCTGTTTTAATGTTACTTTCAGTATTATATATTTACTATAGAGTTGGAACAACTGATTACGAAACATTATTAACTTTTTCATTTACAACTTTTGAACAAAAGTTATTGTGGTTAGCATTTTTTGCGTCATTTGCGACTAAAATTCCAATGGTTCCTGTACATTTATGGTTGCCAGAAGCGCACGTTGAAGCACCAACGTCAGGTTCAGTAATCTTAGCAGGAATACTATTAAAATTAGGTACTTATGGTTTTATTAGATTTTCCTTTCCATTGTTTTCTAGTGCATGTTTTTATTTTACACCTATCGTATATGCAATTTCAGTTATTGGAATTGTTTATACATCTTTAACAGCTATTCGACAATCAGATTTTAAACGTATTATTGCGTACACTTCTGTTGCACATATGAATTTAGTTATGGTAGGTCTTTTCAGTTTTAATATAATCGGTATTGAAGGTGCTATTCTACAAAGTTTAAGTCACGGGTTTGTTGCAAGCGCTCTTTTCTTAATTATTGGTGTTGTGTATGAGCGTCACCATACTCGAATAGTAAAATACTATGGCGGATTAGTCCATGTTATGCCTCTTTATGTTTTCGTTTTTTTATTTTTTACTATGTCTAATATAGGGTTACCTGGTACTGGAAGTTTTGTTGGTGAATTTTTAATTTTAGCTGGTTCATATAAAAGTAATACGTGCATTACCTTTATAAGTGCTACCGGAATGATTTTAGGTGGCTGTTATTCTTTATGGCTTTTTAACCGAATATCATATGGTAATTTAAAAACTAAATACTTTCAAAAATATTCGGATATAAATAAACGTGAATTTTTTATTTTCTTACCATTATTATTAAGCACGCTAGTATTGGGGGTATACCCCGAAATCTTTCTTCAGCCGATCCATATGAGTGTTAATTTATTAATTGAATTAATGTATTTTTAACTGAAAAAAATCTTTGAAATGGTATATTTGTTAAAAACTGAATTAGAAAAAAACCAACAACTGTTATTTGCGTTAAAAAGTATTTATGGCATAGGACATGCACAATCTTTCATATTATGCAAAAAACTTGGAATATCAAAAAACTATAAAGTGCATGAATTGTTAGTTGAACAAACAAACGAATTATGTAAAATATTAAGTGGCTCGGGTCAAAATTTTACGAGTAATTTGAAAAAATTGCACATTTTAACTTTTAAAAAATTAATTTCTATTAAAACATATAGAGGACTTCGTCGTCTTAAAGGTTTACCTGCACGTGGTCAACGCACACATACCAACGCAAAAACAGCTAAACGTATCAAATAACTTTGGTTAAAAACCAAAATTATTAATATGCGAACCACATTTCGATTAAATAGCAGTGTTTTTACAATTTTTTCAAAAGCACTTTCTTTTGATAATTTCTCAAACTCGAGTTTTATATCTTCTTTTGTTATTCGAACCATAAGATGGAATAAAAATTATTTATTATCGTTTTTAGACAATCATCTAATACATTATCCAACCCCTATAAATTTAACGTACGCTTGGAGCTTTGGGTCTTCGGCCGGAATTTGTCTAGTTATTCAAATTTTATCTGGAATCTTTCTTGCAATGCATTATACCCCTCACATAGATTTAGCGTTTAGTAGCGTTGAGCATATAATGCGAGATGTTAATAATGGGTGGATGATTAGATATATACACGCAAATGGAGCTTCCATGTTTTTCATTGTTGTTTATTGTCATATTTTTAGAGGCTTGTATTATGGTTCTTACATTCAACCGCGCCAATTGCTTTGGTGTTCTGGTGTTGTAATTTTTATTTTAATGATGGCAACTGCTTTTATGGGTTATGTTTTACCTTGGGGACAAATGAGTTTTTGGGGTGCTACTGTAATTACGAGTTTAGTAACCGCAGTTCCAGTTGTAGGTTATTCTATTGTTGATTGGTTATGGGGTGGGTTTACTGTAAGTAACGCTACTTTAAATAGGTTTTTCAGCTTACATTTTTTTTTACCGTTTGTTATTGCAGGTTTATCCGTAATCCATTTAGCATTATTACATAAAGATGGCTCTAATAACCCATTAGGTATTGATAGTGGAGTAGATAAAATACCATTTTATCCGTATTTTTTTATTAAAGATCTTTTTGCCTTCTTCTGCTTTTTAGTTTTTTTTGGGTTATTTGTATTTTATTTTCCTAATGCTTTAGGACACCCTGATAATTATATCCCGGCAGATCCAATGCAAACACCGGCGCATATTGTACCTGAATGGTATTTTTTACCCTTTTATGCCATTTTACGATCAATTCCAGATAAACTTGGTGGTGTTGCTGCTATGGGAGGGTCTTTATTAGTTTTATTATTGATACCTTTTACAAATACTTCAGAGTTAAGAAGTTCAACTTTTCGACCAATTTTTAAAATCTTTTATTGGTTGCTTGTGGCTGATTTTTTAATTTTAGGTTGGATAGGTCAAAAACCGGTAAAAGATATATATGTTTTAGTAGGACAAATCGCTACAGTTTTTTATTTTGCGTTTTTTATTATTTTAATCCCATTTATAGGTTTTTTAGAGACGAAGTTATCACATTTTAAAAATTAAAACTATAATTAATTTCGATGTTAACGACCCCATTAGAACAATTTCAAATTATTTCCTTATTTTCATTTAAAGTGTTTTGTTTAGATTTTTCAATGACAAATTTAGTATTAATAAATATTATTGTGTTGTTGATATATAGTGCTGGTGTTTTTTTATGCAGTTCAAATACAACGTATTTAGAAGAAACTACATTTTATTTCATACCAAATAACTGGCAAATATTATTAGAAACGATTTATGATGTGGTTTCTCAATTACTTTTTGATAATATTAATTCAGAAGGCGAAAAATATTTTCCTTTTGTTTCAGTCTTATTTACTTTCATTCTTTTTAGCAACTTAATAGGATTAATTCCTTATAGCTTCACTGTTACAAGCCATTTAATCGTAACTTTTAGTTTATCATTATCGATATTTATAGGAATAAATATAATTTGTATTCAAAAATATAAGTTTGAAATGTTATCATTATTTATACCGGCAAATACCTCTTTTGGATTAGCGTTATTGTTAGTACCTATTGAATTTGTTTCTTATATTTTTAAGCCTATTAGTTTAGGTGTTCGATTATTTGCTAATTTAATGGCAGGTCATACTTTATTAAAAGTGATTGTAGGTTTTTCATGGAGTATGCTTTTATTAGAAGATTTTTTTGCAGTAATTCATTTGATACCTCTATTAATTTTAGTATTACTTGTTGGTCTTGAGTTAGGTGTCGCTATTATTCAAGCATATGTTTTCACTATTTTAACATGTATTTATTTAAATGATGGTATAAATCTTCATTAAATTTTTTTCATATAAAATTAGTTATAAAAATGTTTATTTATTTATCAGTATATTCTAACAATGAAAAAACGTCAAAAGATTTCTTAAAGCTCATAAACAGACTAACCAAGATCAAAATTTTTTCAATACAGCGTCAAAAAATACAAAAATTTAAAATATTTACGGTATTAAAATCTCCCCATGTGAATAAAAAAGCTCAAGAGCATTTTAAACTTTTTAGACAAAAAAATCAAATAGAACTAAATTTATTTCAAATACAAAAATTTTTTGTTTTATTGAAAAAAATACAAACAAAATTTTTTCCAAACATTTCTATTAAAGTTAGTTTATATTTACATAAAAGTAGAACAAAAAAAAACCAGATAAACCCAAATATATTCAAGTTTGAGTATTCTAAAAGTTTACTTGTTTCAGATTTTATGAATTATATAAAAATCTTTGATGCTTTTGGTGAGTTGTCTCTAAAAAATATGTGCTCAAAACTTAACAGTTTAGATAGCTCAGTAGGTAGAGCAAAGGACTGAAAATCCTTAGGACGGCAGTTCAACCCTGTCTCTAAACAACTATCAATTCATGAAAAACTCACTATGGAACATGTTAGCTAAAATCAAAAACGGTCAAATTGTAAAAAAGTCATTTGTTATTCATCACAAAAAAAAAATTTGTGCTTCTTTTTTAAATATCTTATGGGATGAAGGTTTTATTTTAGGGTATAAGATTTCAGGTAAAAGATTAAATAAATTTAAAATTTTTTTAAAATACAAAAATGGAAAACCCAATATAAATTCATTAATTTCCATAACAAAACCTAGTTTACGAAAATATTATTCATTAAATCAACTGTGGAAACTCAAATCAAATAATAGTTTATTGATTATTTCAACTAATAAAGGATTATATTCATTGGAAGAATGTAAGAAATTACGGCTTGGCGGGGAACTTTTTTTATTAATTAAATAAATTTTATGATAAAAATAACGAAACGACATACGATAAAAGTTCCTAAAAATGTAATCTTGTATTATTCAAAAAAACATAAAGCATTAATTTTACTTGGTCATTTAAAAAAAATACTTATAAAACTAAAAGTAAAAATTTTAACGAGTAAAAAAATAAGAGTTGTTAAAATTACTAAAGAGCCTTTTCTTAAAATGGCTCAAAACAAAAAAAGACGTTTTAAAAGTATCCAAGGTACGTTTGCAGCTCTTATAAAGCAAACGTTTAATGAGATCACAACTTTATCCATTAAAAAAATGAAATTAGTTGGGGTTGGGTATAAGGCTTTTTTAGTTAAGATCTCGAAACATTTTTTATTAAAATTCAAATTAGGGTATAGTCATTTCATTTATTTCCAAATACCGAAAAGTATTAAAGTTTTTTGTCTAAAAGCAAATTCTAAAATATATATATCAGGCAACCTTTATAGCTATGTTTCCCAAATAGCGTCTTTATTACGTTCTTTTAGAATTCCTGAACCTTATAAAGGTAAAGGGATTTTATACAGTAATGAATGTATTATTCTTAAAGAGGGTAAAAAACTTTAAAAAAATGAAACAAAAGAGTATAAAATTCAAAAAATATAGTTTATTAAAATTGTATTTAGTAAGATTTCAAACATATTTACACAAAACTTCGCGTACAAATTTAAATATTTTTTTAGATAAAAATATGGAAACAACAGAAATACATTTTAAAACAGCATTAAAAATAATTCATGAATTTCATTATAACAAACGAAAAATCGTATTCCTTGGAAATTTTAATTTACAAAAAACGTATTTATTAAAAAGTTTAAAAAAAACTAAACATAATCACATGAAATTAACAGATTGGGTGCCAGGGATTTTTAAAAATAGCATTATGTTCTTGCAACAAACATCTACTTTTAAAAATTTAAATGTAAGGCAAAAAAATACAATGTATTCAAAAAAAATAAAAGATTCGTTAAGTTTAGTTAAACGGCCAGATCTTATAATAATTTTAGAATCTAAAATTGAACCAGAAATATTAGAAGAAATTTACTCTTTAAATATTCCAGTTATTTCTTTTGATAATAATTTAAAACTAAAAGATTTTTTAACTCAGAATTATCAGATTAAATTAGAGTTTTCGCGATTAAAATACCAAAAATTAAATTTATGCGATTTAATTATAGCTTCAATATTAAAAACCCCCACAAAACCCACCCATTCTTTGTGGATTTAAACCAAAAAGTTGGCGATAAACTTTAGTACTATTTTAAAATTAAAATAAAAAGTCATGATTTTTATAAAAAACCGTAGATATAAACCTATTTACAAAAAATTTTTAGCCTTAAGACAGAATGTTTTAAACTCCGATAAGTTTTTTCTATTCAATCGGCGAAAATGGAAAAACTTAATTAGCCAATTAGAACGCTTGCAAAAAAAATATCCCCAAGAGTACAAACTTTACGACCATACTCTTTATTTTTTACCTAAATATAGCAACTCTTTTAAAAATAATTTCCGCTATAATTTACGTTTAAAACAACGATTAAAATTAGTTTATAGTAAATTGTTAAAACGATATTTAAAAAAACATATTTCTTCTATTCTCACAAAAAATAATTTGAATAAGACTCAAAAAAATAATTCGTTAAATGTTCTTGAATTTTTTGAGAATCGTTTAGATGTAATTTTATACCGATCTTATTTTGTGCCTAGTATAAAAATAGCTAGACAATTAATTCTTCATAAACACATTACAATTAATAAAGTTTTAGTGACAAATCCTTTAAAAAAACTGAAAGTTGGTGATATTATAGAAATATCCACTAAATTCCACAAAAAAATAGCACAAAAGATTCAAATATCAGAATTTCATTTTATTCCGCCAAAATATTTACAGATAAATTATAAAACTTTTCAAATTTTAATTGTATCTAAATTAAATAAAATAAATAGCTCAATATTATATTCGTTTTGGTTCGATTTACCAACATTTGCTAAATGTTTTAAAAATTAAGATATAGCCTGTTTGGTGAAATTGGTAGACACGTCAGACTTAAAATCTGGTTCTTTTTAGAGTATCGGTTCAAGTCCGATAGCAGGTAAAAATTTAAATGCCAAAGTGATGGAAATTGGTAGACATGCTAGGTTTAGGTTCTAGTTCTTTTAAAAAAGAATAAGGGTTCAAGTCCCTTCTTTGGTATATACTCTAAAAATATAAGTAAAAATGCCTACTGTAAACCAACTATGTAAAAAACCCCGAACTAGAAAAAAAAAAAGAAACAAAACACCCGCTTTAAAATCATGTCCACAAAAAAAAGGTGTGTGCATAAAGATATTTTTAAGAACCCCTAAAAAGCCTAACTCAGCTTTACGTAAATTAGCCAGGGTTCGTTTGACCAACAATAAACGTATAACTGCATACATCCCAGGTGAAGGACATAGTTTACAGGAATATTCCACAGTACTTGTAAGAGGGGGACGTGTTAAAGATTTACCTGGAATTAAATATCATTTGATACGAGGAAAACTAGACTTTTTAGGATTAAAAGATAGAAAAACAGCTCGTTCTAAATACGGCACAAAAAACATTTCGAAATATTTATGATTAACAAACAAACGATATGCAAATCATTGATAATTAATCGGATATTATTAAAAGGTAAAAAACAACGATCGGAGAAAACTTTGTTGCAAATTCTAAAACTCATCCAAAAAAATAATTCTAAGAATCATAAAGATTTAATTAAATTTTTTGTAATAAAAATGGCACCTATTGTTACCATGAAACTCATTAAACGAAAAAAAAAACAAGTAAAAGAGTTTCCCTATCTTGTAAAATCCCAAACACGTTACTCAAAAGCACTTAAAAACGTTACAAAAATAGTTTTAAAAAAAGAAAATAAAAAACTTTTAGGTAATTTTGTTGAAGAATTCAACTACACACTTAAAAATAAAAATAAAAATAAACAGTTATTACATGAATACGCATTTACCACTAAAAAATTAGCTCATTATCGTTGGTTTTACTAATTGCAAAAATTTATTATAATATAATTTTTATGATTCAACAACAAACAAAATTAAAAGTATCTGACAATTCAGGTGCCAAAATCGTTAAATGTATAAAAACACTAGGAGGTTTTAAAAAAAAATACAATAAAATAAATGAAACTGTTATTGTATCTGTTCAACATTTGAGAAATAAAGCAAAATTAAGCTCAAAAGTTCGAAAAGGTGAAATTTATAAAGCTGTGATCGTAAAATCCAAAAAAAAGTTACAAAAAAAAGATGGGTCGACCTTTAAAAACCACGAAAATTCCGTAATCCTGCTTACCAAACAAAACAAGCCGTTAGCTACTCGCATTGTAGGCCCAATTACAAAAGAATTAAAAATAAAAAAATTTTCGAAATTAAAAAATATTAGTACAGGAATCCTATAAATGAAAAATTTTAACTATTATTATCAGACAATTGTAAAACAAGACTTAATAAACAAGTTTAATTATACACAAATCAAAAAAATACCGAAGATTGAAAAAATTGTACTAAGTATTAACTCAAAAAATAATGAATTAAAACAAATATTAATTTCATTGGTAGCTTTAGAACTCATTACATCACAAAAAGCTATTCCTACTGCTACAAAAAAATTCAAAATTGTTTTAACAACACAAAAAGGTAGTGTTACTGGATGTAAAATTATTTTAAAAAAGAAGATAAAATATAATTTTTTTCATCGATTAATCAGTGAAATTTTCCCAAAGTTAAAACAACCCAATAGTCTTCAATTTAATAAAAACAAGAATAAAAACGCAAAAATGATAACTTTTTCATCACTAAAGACATTAAACTTCCCAGAGTTAGAAGCTAATTATCATTATTTTACAAATTTATCAAATTTAAATATTACAATTATAACAAGTGCAAATAATTTAAATGAACTTCTTTTTTTATTCAAATCGATAAAAATACCTTTTAACTATTGTAAAATATAATAAAAGCAAATGTAACTCAATGGTAGAGTATAATCTTGCCAAGATTAATGTTGGGGGTTCAAATCCCTTCTTTTGCTTCGGATAAGTGGTCGAGTGGTTTAAGGCGTTAGTTTTGAAAACTATTGTATTAAACAAATACCGTGGGTTCAAATCCCACCTTATCCTTCGTCACCTTTTTGTTACCTATAAAAATAAGGCTAAATAACATAAATTGGTTAATGTATTAGATTGCAAATCTAATAATATTGGTTCAAATCCGATTTTAGCCTTTAAAAAACGTTACAATACAACTTAAAAATGTTTATAATTTTAATTTCTACTATATTAAAAATTCTTATTATAATTATTCCTCTACTGATAGCCGTTGCATACTTTACCATAGCTGAACGAAAAATAATGGGTAGCATTCAACGAAGAAAAGGCCCAAATGTTATTGGTTTTTTAGGTTTATTACAACCTTTAGCTGATGGTTTAAAACTATTTTCAAAAGAAACTATTTTACCTAGCAATTCAAGTATATTTATTTTTTTAATTGCACCAATGATTACATTTATTTTAAGTTTAATAGGCTGGGGTGTGGTGCCTTTTTCAGAACAAATCGTTTTAATTGATTTAAACATTGGTATTTTATATCTATTTGCAATATCTTCTTTAAGCGTTTATGGGATAGTCATGGCAGGTTGGTCAAGTAATTCAAAATATCCTTTTTTAGGGGCATTACGTTCTGCTGCGCAAATGATTTCATATGAAGTGTCTATTGGTTTCGTAATTGTAAATGTTTGCATTTGTGCCGGATCCTTTAACTTAAGCTCAATTGTATTATGTCAAAAAAATATTTGGTTTGCTATTCCCTTACTCCCAATGTTTTTTGTCTTTAGTATTTCTATGCTTGCTGAAACAAATAGGCACCCGTTTGATTTACCTGAAGCCGAAGCTGAGTTAGTTTCTGGGTATAATGTTGAATACTCATCTATGACGTTTGCTCTTTTTTTCTTAGGAGAGTATGCAAATATGCTTTTAATGAGCGCTTTCGTTTCTATATTGTTTTTAGGAGGTTGGCTTCCAATCTTAAATATACCTCCTTTTAGTTTTTTCCCTGGAAGTTTTTGGTTCAGTTTAAAAATTGCTGTTGGAGTTATCTTTTTTATACTAACGCGTGCAGCATTACCTAGATACAGGTATGATCAACTAATGCTAATTGGATGGAAATGTTTTTTACCTCTTTCTTTGTGTTATTTGATCATTACAGTAAGTATTTTAATAAGTTTTAACTGGTTACCTAATTAAGTTCCACGTTTCAATTATATATTTCGAGAGGAAAATAGTTCAGTTGGTAGAATAGTGGTTTCCAAAACCAAAGGTCATGGGTTCAAATCCCCTTTTTCCTGAATTTTAATGATCTTTCTAATATAAAAAGCTTATAGTTCAGAGGTAGAACATGCCGCTCATAACGGTTTTGACGTAGGTTCGATTCCTGCTAAGCTTATTTAATATGAAATTAAAATTAAAAAATTACAAAAGTAACAAATTAAAAATTTATTTAAAAACTACACGCCTTTTTTTTATTTTTCACGGGGTAAATTTAACTATTAACTACTGGACAACTATTAAACAAACCTTAAAAAAATTAAATTTAACACATTATCGTTTGACTAATAATTTACTCAAAATATTGTTAGCAAAATCTATCTTTAAAAATTTAAAATTGGTCTTAAAAGGACCTTGTTTTTTTATAAAATTACTATTGTATGATTATAAAACTTTATTATCCATACAACCCCTATTAGATTCCACTCATCTACTAACTTTTTTTTGTGTAATGATTAATAATAAAGTTTATAATGTAAAACAAATACAAAATCTTAAGACACTAAATCATTTAACTTGCATTAAAACCTTTCACTATTTTTTACAGAAGTATTTATATAATACTTTAAAAAATTTTTAAAGAATAATTAGTGAGGCAACTCTGTAACTTTTTGATAGATATAAAAAACATGCTTCTAAAATTAAAAAAAATTAAACCAAGAACATCAGCACAACGAAATTTAATAAAGATTAAATCTCAATTTATATCAAAAACTCCCCTTTTAAAACACAACATTTTAGGTATAAAAACCTCTTCAGGACGAAATAACACAGGCAAGATAACCATTTTTCAAAAAGGTGGGGGTCATAAAAAAAGATATAGAAAAATAGCATTTAGTCGAAAAAGAAATGGAATTGAAATCATTACAAGTATTGAATATGATCCAAATCGAAACTCTTTTATTGCATCTTCATATAATTTTATGTTAAAATCATATCAGTATGTATTAGCGCCAAAAAACTTGAAAGTCGGGGATATTATAAAATCTGGATTAATTGCTGAGACAAAAATTGGTCATTCTTTACCTATTTCAAAGATTCCTGTAGGGAGTCTTATGCATAATATCTCAAACATTCACACACAAAAAGCCCAAATTAGTCGAGCTGCTGGGACTTTTTCACGATTAATTGAAAAAACATCAAAATATGGAAGAATATTGTTAAGTTCTGGAAAGCAACAATTAGTGCCTATTCAATGCTTTGCGACATTAGGGATTGTATCCAACGATTATACGTTTCTTACCACACGTGCTAAAGCAGGAAGATCTAGATGGTTAAATCAACGACCAACTGTACGGGGTGTTGCTATGAACCCTATAGATCATCCACATGGGGGGGGTGAAGGAAAAACTGCAGGAGGGCGATCATCTGTGACACCTTGGGGTAAACCCACTAAAGGTGTTAAAACTAGTCGCTCTAAAAATAAACTAATAATAAAAAAATAAATTAATTATGAGTCGATCAAATTGGAAAGGACCTTATATAAAAGAATCTTTAATTAAAGTAGTTAATAATAAAAAAATAAAAAAAAAAAAAGAAATTCAAATCATGCTGAGAGAAACTGTTATAATTCCATTTTTTGTAGGAAGAATTTTCTCTGTGCATAACGGAAAAACGTTTTTAAAAGTAAAAATAGTAGACGATATGATAGGTCATAAATTGGGTGAATTTTCTCCTACACGTAAACAATTTACGTATAAAAAAAAAAAGAAAAAATAAATCAATGGGGCAAAAAACAAATTCAAATCTCTTACGACTTAACATAGAAAAATCTAATTGGAAATCAAAATACTATGCAAAAACAAGCGAAGAATCTACTCTGTATATTTTCAAGGATTTAGACATTAAAAACTATATTAACAGAGTTTTCAATATCTACGGAGTAATTGTTAAAAATCATAAACTTTATTATTCCCATTCCCTTTTAAAGCTATTTATTTCGTTTTTTTTAACTAAAAAATATTTTAAGGTTTGTAAAAAAGTAAAAAGAGTTTGTTCTAAAGAATTCAATTTTTCAGAACATTTATTAGAAAGTTTAAGTTTATTTTTAAAAAAAAAACTTTCGGTGTTTATAATATTTCAAACTTTAAATAAAAATTATTCGGTTCGAATTAAAAATGATAAATTGCAACTTTTAAAACAGGCTTTTATTAAACTCAGAAAATTTGCAAAAACAGACTTTTTTATTGAAACAATAAACATTTTAATCATTACATTAAAAAAAACTGATTCGTCGAAATTACTGTCAGAATTATTAGCGTTTCAATTAAAGGTTTTAAAAAAACAAACTTTTTTTTTAATCACAATTAAACAAATACTTATTACTTTTTTAAAAGCAAAGATCTTTTCAACAAAAGGTATCAAAATAGTTATTAAAGGAAGATTAAATGGGGCTCCAAGAGCTAGAAAAACTACAATTTTATTAGGAAATATTTCAGCACAAACCTTCAAATCAAACATAAATTATAATACTAATACGTCTTTTACGCGAAATGGAACTTTTGGTATTAAGGTTTGGATTCAGGAAGTTATTAAATTTATATATATACAAATATGTTTCTACAACCCAAGCGATCTAAATTTAAAAAAATTCAAAAAGGCAAACTAAAAAACTTAGAGTTAAAAAAAAATAAACTGCGTTTTGGACAAATTGGCCTTAAAACAAAAGAATCTGGAATTATCTCTGCGAAACAATTAGAAGCGGCTAGACAAGCCATTGTTAGAAAAACAAAACGGAAAGGAAAATTATGGATTCGTATTTTCCCAGACCTACCTATTAGTGCAAAACCTATAGAGACTCGAATGGGTAAAGGAAAAGGGTCGGTTAAATATTGGGCAGTTCGAATAAAAAGTGGTACTGTTTTATTTGAGCTGTCAGGTATTTCTATGAAAAATGCACGTATGGCTTTTAACACAGGTGGTGCTAAAATATCAGTAAAAACAAAAATTTTTACATAACAAGTTGTAGAAAAACAAAAATACGAATCGATATTTAAATTTTTTTTAAGGAATAATTTGTGAGGCAACTTTGTAACTTTTTGATAAATATAAAAAACATGATATTAAGAAAAATAAACGGTGAATATAAAACAACTGTAGAAGCAGTTGAATACGATCCATACGCATGCGAATATAGGAAAAAAAATGAATGTTGTCAAGCAGCGTTAAGGCGCTTTAATGCCAAAAAGGTAATATGCTGCTAGAAAAAGAGATGTTATCCCGAGCCGTGTGAGGAATGTTCCATAACAAAAGAGTTATAAAAAAATAATAAATAAAAAGAAGTTATTTTTCGGAACTTAAAATCTTTAAAAATCGATTCGTATTTTAATAGACTACAATATAATTTTATTTATACAAACAAAAGATTATGATGAAATTTTTAAACAAAAAAACATGGCTGCTTTAAAACCTATTCGCAACAAAATAAAAAATCGTTAAAAAATGTTATTACAAGCAGCCAAATTCATTGGAGCAGGTTTAGCGACAATTGGATTAGCAGGAGCAGGAGTTGGTATTGGTACAGTATTTGGTGCCTTAGTTATAGGTATTTCACGAAATCCGTCATTAAAAGATGAGTTATTTAAACTTGCTATTTTAGGATTTGCTTTAACAGAAGCTATTGCATTATTTTCATTAATGATGGCTTTTTTAATTCTTTTTGCACTATAAAACTACACCCTAAATTTTCTCAAAAAAGAAAATAAAGAGTATATAGCTTAGTTGGTAGAGCATTGGACTTTTAATCCACAGGTCTTGGGTTCAAATCCCAATGTACTCAATTCGCTTTTTGCATGATAACATCAAATATAAATTACGTTTTAAATATTAGTGTAACATTATTTTTAATAGGTGTTTTAGGATTAGTACTAAATAGAAAAAATATTTTAATTATAATTATGTCCATCGAATTAATGTTGTTATCTGTAAATTTAAACTTTTTAATTTTTTCTATTTATTTAGACGATATAATAGGCCAACTTTTTGTGTTATTTATTTTAACGATAGCCGCGACGGAATCTGCTATTGGTTTGGCTATTTTAACAGTCTATTATAAGCTTAAAAATACAATACAGATAGAAAAAATAAAAAACATTAAAACATAACTTTTAGATTTTTAAAGGAATTTATAAATAACAAAAAAGAAATTTTGTAAGACTACTGAAATACTTTTATATAAATAATATTAAATTTAATTATACATTAGAATTTTTAACAAATTTAAATAAAGACAAATGGAAACAAAATGCTCCATTAATAGAATATTGTGAAACATTAGGAATTAGTATTCCACATTATTGCTACCATAAAAGTTTATCTATTTCAGGAAATTGTCGTATGTGTTTAATTGAACTAAAAAAATCTCCCAAGCCAGTTGTTTCTTGCGCAATGAGCGCAAAATCTTGCCTAAATAACGGAGAAATTTATACAAATAGCCCTTTGGTTAAAAAAGCTAGAGAAAATATTTTAGAATTTTTATTATTAAACCACCCGTTAGATTGCCCAATCTGTGATCAAGGAGGTGAATGTGATTTACAAGATCAATCATTTTTTTTCGGGTTATCTAAAAAAAGATTTTATAGTTACAAACGTATCGTTTCTGACAAAAATATTGGTCCTATTGTAAAAACAGTTATGACACGATGCATTCACTGCACTAGGTGTGTACGTTTTGCGTCGGAAATAACAGGTAATGATGTTTTAGGTATTTTTGGGCGAGGTATTAATAGTGAAATTGGAACATATATAACTAAAACTTTTCAGTCGGAATTATCGGGCAATGTTATCGATTTGTGCCCCGTTGGAGCTTTAACATCTAAGCCATACCCTTTCCTACAAAGAAATTGGGAATTAAAGAGTATTGATTCCATCGATTTTTCAGATGGTTTTGGCGATACTATTCAAGTTTATTTGAAAAACAATAAAATTGTAAAAATTCTCCCTTCTTATAATGCAATAACAAAAACTTTAAATTGGATAAACGACAAAACTCGATTCTCTTTTGATAGTATGTTTTCTCCGGAGCGTATCTCACATAGCTTCATTTGTACAGGTAATAATAAAACAATTTTTAGTACTACGTGGAAAATGTTATTTGACGAAATTTTTACGTGTTTATATTTTCAAGATCATTTAAACCGTCACTTTTTAAAAATAAATTCGTTAATTATTATTTTTTCGAGTAATCTCAGTCTTGAAGTTTTAAATTTGTTAAATATACTAGCTAAAAAGTATTCTTTTATTTTGTTAAGAAAACTCGAACGCTTTCAAATAAACACGGATTTAGAAACAAATTTTATAACAAATGTATTAACTGATCCGTTAAATTTAAAAACTTCAGATCTTTGTTTTATCGTCTCAATTAATACCCGATATGAGTGTTCTTCATTGAATTTAAAAATAAAACAAAGATTTCTAAAAGGAAATTTCAAAGTCGTCTCACTCGGCTCACTTCTAAATTTAACTTTTCCCATAACATATTTAGGAATTAATTTAAAAACTTTAAAAACCCTTACAGAAGGAAATAACTTTTTTTGTCAAGAATTTACAAGCTATTATAATCCCCTTTTGTTATCTAGTTCAGAAGTATTCCAGCGAAAAGATAGTTTTAGTTTTTCACTCCTTTTACAATTGTTAAAGTATTATATAAATGTTGTAAACAAAAACACTATGTGTAGCAGTCATATTGTCCATTCTTCTTTAAATGATTTTGGTTTAAGCCACTTAACAGTTTTTAAATCTGTTTCAGAAGCTGATTTAGAAAAGTCATTTGGATTTTTCCTTATCAATACAAATTTTCGGTTCTCAAATTTAAAAAAAATTATTCAATTTAAGTTATTAAATTATTTTCAAAATGAAAATAACTTAGCAACTATTACAATTGATCAAAATAAAACCGTAAGCGATTTTTTTAGCTCATCTTTAAAAAAAGCCTATAACGTTTACAGTTATTTTTTTTTACCAAACAAAGTTTTTTTTGAAAGTAATGGTACTTATTTAAATACTGAAGGTATTTTTAAAAAAGTAACAAAAATAGTAGCATCAGAGAAACAACCTAAGGAAAACTGGCAAATAATTAGAAAATTTTTTTCTTACTCAAAACATATAACTTTTGTTACCAATTCTAAATTTAATACACGGATAGTTTTTAATTGTAATAATATGGCTACTTTTCAAAGTTTTATTTGTTTTCAAAATTATGCAACAAAAAACCTAACAAATTTAACTTTTTGGTATACAAAAAATAATGTTAAAATTAAAAAAAGTTTAAATCAAAAATACTTGTATAAATCTAGTAAATTTTTCGAAACTAAATTACGATATTGGTTAGATGATTTTTATATAAAAGGGAAAGATTTATCGTCACGTTTCTCTGCAGTAAATATAAAACTTTCTAAAACTTTATTAAATTCTTCAACTAATTTCATCTAAAACCCTCAAAATTAAAAAAGAATTAATGTTCTCGTTATCCGTAATTTTTTTTCTTGAACGGTATTTGTTTAGACAAAAAGGTACAAAAAGTTATGATAAAAAGCATTAAATGAATGCCTTTTTACATTAAAAAATGTGGACGTATTCTTACGAAAAATTTAAAGGTCAAACAATTTTTAAATAAATCCACAACGGAAAACCGACTTTTTTAGTAAAGTTTTTATTTAATATTAATGTAAATAAGTTTTTTTGCTAAGTCATTCTAAATTCATAATCGCAAATTGAAACTTTACAGTAATAAATAAAAAAATGTAGTGAACTGAATCATCTAAGTAACTAGCTTAAAAAAATCAACCGAGAATATTGTAAGTAGTGGCGAGCGAAAACAAAAACGACTTTTAAAATATTTATAACAAATTATTTAATTTAAAAGCTCTCTAAAAACTAGCTTTTAAAAAAGTCCAAAGAAGGTAACGAGCTGAAAATAAAGTCCCGTATAATTAAATAAAAAATAAATTGGTGAAAAACTATTAAAACGCTACAAGTCGTGTAGTGTTTGAATTTTGAGGAACCACCCGCAAAGTCTAAAACTTTTTGATGTTAAATAGCGTAAAGTACCGTAAGGGAAAGGTGAAATAGCATTTGTGAAATTGAAAAGCCCTGAAATTTAATGCTGACAATTAGTTGAAGCTTTTTCAAAAGTGACAGCGTTCCTTTTGCATAATGAATCAACGAGTTTATTTAAATGGCAAGCTTAAGTTAAGAAACGTAGGCGCAAAGAAACTAAGTCTAAATAAGGCAGTATACATTAATTATCCAAAACACTTTCAGAGTATATTTACATACCAGGATTGGAAGATACTAATTTTCAGCAAATTCAAAGCATGCGTGCTCACCTACAAAACATTCCCATCACATAAGAGCCTTGTTTCGGAGTTTGTAGAACCACTTATAACTATGGTAAAAGATGTAGTGCCGTTGCTGAAGCCTAAAGAAAGTAGTTTTTATGATTTTTTCTTTGTTGGCCTTCAATCGAAGAGTAACTCCAAATATCGACATACCGGTGTAATTAATAAAAGTCATTTAAATAAGACCCGAAACTAAGTGATCTAACCATGAACAGGTTGAAATTAAAGCGGTAACGCTTTTCGGAGGACCGAACTCGTGTATGTTGAAAAATACTGAGATGATTTGTGGTTAGGGGTGAAAGGCCAAACAAACTTAGAGATAGCTGGTTTTCTGCGAAATCTATTTAAGTAGAGCGTTTAAAAACTTTATTAATAAGGTAGAGCACTCATTAAATAAGGGAAACGTAAAGTTTTACTGAATTTAATGAAACTCCGAATATTCAATAAAAGAATTTAAGCAGACAGACTATAAGTGCTAAGATTTATAGTCAAAAGGGAAACAGCCCAGATTACCTGTTAAGGTCCTTAAAAGTAATTAAGTGGTAAAGATAGTAAAAAAATTCAAACAACCAGTAGGTAGGCTTGGAAGCAGCCATCCTTTGAAGAAAGCGTAACAGCTCACAGGTTTAATTTTTTTGCGTCGAAAATGTACAGGGGCTAAAATTGCTTACCGAAACAGTAAATTTAAAATATTTTTTAAATGGTAGCAGAACGTTCAGTAGTATTAAGAAAGGTTTTTGGTAACATAAACTGAAGATATCTGAATCGTCAATGTTGATATGAGTAACGAATAACAATGTAAATTAAACCATTGTCATCTTAAGTTTAAGGTTTCCAGTGGGAAGGTTAAACCTCCCTGGTTATTATTAACCGGTCTCTAAGAAAAAAACGAAAGTTTTTAATTTGATGAGTAATTAAAGTAAAATTCTTTGTTAGATTTATATAGTGACAAAATATAAAGATTATTTTTATTTTCAAGGTATAAATAAAAGTTTTTTAATATTTTCAAGAAATAGCTTTAAATTTTTAAAAACCGTACCGTAAACCGACACAGGTAAACAAATTTAGTAAATTAAGATGTTTGAGAGAATTGTATTGAAGGAACTCGGCAAAATGACTCCGTAACTTTGGAATAAGGAGTAGCCTTTAAAGGGTAACCTTTAAAAGTTGGCACATAATCGAGGACAGCGACTGTTTAATAAAAACACAGGTCTCTGCTAATTTGTAAAAAGATGTATAGAGACTGACGCCTGCCCGGTGCTGTAAGGCTAACGAAAAAAGTTTTGGCTTTGATCTAAAACCCCAGTAAACGGCGGCTGTAACTCTGACGGTCCAAAGGTAGCGAAATTCCTTGGCATTTAATTGGTGTCCTGCATGAATGGCGTAACGACTGTCCTACTGTCTCCAATGCAAACTCAGTGAAATTAAAGTCTCCGTGAAGATGCGGAGCTTCTGCGGCTAGACGGAAAGACCCCGTGCACCTTTACTATAATCTCGTATTGTATTAAAAATTTTTATGTACAGCATAGGTGGAAAGTTATTAAAATACTTTTACATAAGTAAACTGTTTAAACAACAATGAAATACCACTCTTAAAACTTTTTATTACTATTAAAAAAATCTTGCGTGATGGGTAGTTTGACTGGGGCGGTCACCTCCTAAAAAGTAACGGAGGTGTACAAAAGGTAAGTTCATGTTGTAAATTTAAATCAACTGTAGAGCGTAATAGTAAATTACTTGCCTGACTGTAAGATTGACAAATCGAACAGGAACGAAAGTTGGTTATAGTGATCCGATGATTCTGTGTGGAAAAGATTATCGCTCAACGAATAAAAGGTACGCCGGGGATAACAGGCTAATTACTCTCTAGAGACCCTATCGACGGAGTAGTTTGGCACCTCGATGTTGGATTATCGCATCCTGGAGCTGTAAGCGGTTCCAAGGGTTTGGCTGTTCGCCAAGAAAGGCGGTACATGATCTGAGTTTAGAACGTCGTGAGACAGTTTGGTCCCTATCTACCGTAGACTAAAAAACTAAGAGGAGTAGACTATAGTACGAGAGGACCTAGAAAAGTGAATCTATTGTGTATCGGTTGTTATACCCTATAGCATGCCGAGTAGCTACATTCATAATATATAATCGCTGAAAGCATCTAAGCGAGAATTTAACCTTAAGATAGTTTAAAAAAAACACGTAGAAAACTACTACGAAATAGGATTTAAATGCCAATTTAGTGTTTAAAATTACTAAACAGTTTAACACTACTGAAATACTTGTAGAGAATATTATTATATAAAAGTATTTCAGTAGTGTCCCAAAAAACTTTAAAAAATGAAACAAAAGAGTATAAAACTCAAAAAATATAGTTTATTAAAATTGTATTTAATAAGATTTCAAACAAATTTACACAAAACTTCGCGTACAAATTTACATAAAGACAAATGGAAACAAAATGCTCCATTAATAGAATATTGTGAAACATTAGGAATTAGTATTCCACATTATTGCTACCATAAAAGTTTATCTATTTCAGGAAATTGTCGTATGTGTTTAATTGAACTAAAAAAATCTCCCAAGCCAGTTGTTTCTTGCGCAATGAGCGCAAAATCTTGCCTAAATAACGGAGAAATTTATACAAATAGCCCTTTGGTTAAAAAAGCTAGAGAAAATATTTTAGAATTTTTATTATTAAACCACCCGTTAGATTGCCCAATCTGTGATCAAGGAGGTGAATGTGATTTACAAGATCAATCATTTTTTTTCGGGTTATCTAAAAAAAGATTTTATAGTTACAAACGTATCGTTTCTGACAAAAATATTGGTCCTATTGTAAAAACAGTTATGTCACGATGCATTCATGAATTTCAGTATACATTAGAATTTTTAACAAATTTAAATAAAGACAAATGGAAACAAAATGCTCCATTAATAGAATACTGTGAAACATTAGGAATTAGTATTCTATATTATTGCTACCATAAAAGTTTATCTATTTCAGGAAATTGTCGTATGTGTTTAATTCAACTAAAAGAATCTGGAAAAACCAGTTGTTTCTTGCGCAACGAGCGCAAAATCTTGCCTAAATAAGAAATGAGGTTCCGGATAAATATAAAAGTTACAAAAATACTTTTATTTTTATTTATTCTTTTGGTGTTTTACCCCGAAGTCGCTGGGGCAGTTCACCCAACAGAGTATTGGGTGAGAAAAACGGTAACTCTTGAAACACTACTAAGTATTAGAGGGTTATCAGAAGACTTAGTTTTTTATATACGAAGTTTTTTGCCAATTGATTTGGAGGGGTGGGTTTCTCAAGCTCTTCTCCGATCAGCTGAAACTTCTTTCAGCATCACCCGCGGTGTGATAGACAACCTTTTAACTGATGTGAAAACGGCTTTCCAAACCCCGGAGGACTCTGGAATAGCGCAAGCTGCTTTTGATAACACGCAAATTAATGCTCAAAGGCGACAAACAATCGTTAGATTGTGGGGAAATATCTATTATTCTGGAAGCCTTACTTCAGGTTACATGAATACGCAAGTCGTTTTCCCTGACTTCGGTCATCGATTTCTGGCTATATATGCTAGAGCAAAAATTCTCTCAGGGTATACTTACTTACCTGGGTTACAGGGGATAGATGTTCAGCAAATTCAAAGCATTTGTGTCCATCTTGCCCATCTAGAGAGTGCTCCAGAGCATGGAAAACTTGTTTCGGGTTTTGTGCAACCACTTATAGATCTAATGAGGGGTGTACAACCGTTGCTAAAGCCTAAAGTCCTCTTGATGATATTTTCTTTATTAACTTTAAATAGAAGTTTACTTGAAAATATCGATATACCTGAGTAAAATTTCGGCTAGGTTGTGGCCGCAAACATTAATTTCCTTATTTTCATTTAAAGTGTTTTGTTTAGATTTTTCAATGACAAATTTAGTATTAATAAATATTATTGGGTTGTTGATATATAGTGCTGGTGTTTTTTTATGCTGTTCAAATACACCGTATTTAGAAGAAACTACATTTTATTTCATACCAAATAACTGGCAAATATTATTAGAAACGATTTATGATGTGGTTTCTCAATTACTTTTTGATAATATTAATTCAGAAGGCGAAAAAGATTTTCCTTTTGTTTCAGTCTTATTTACTTTCATTCTTTTTAGCAACTTAATAGGATTAATTCCTTATAGCTTCACTGTTACAAGCCATTTAATCGTAACTTTTAGTTTATCATTATCGATATTTATAGGAATAAATATAATTTGTATTCAAAAATATAAGTTTGAAATGTTATCATTATTTATACCGGCAAATACCTCTTTTGGATTAGCGTTGTTGTTAGTACCTATTGAATTTGTTTCTTATATTTTTAAGCCTATTAGTTTAGGTGTTCGATTATTTGCTAATTTAATGGCAGGTCATATTTATTAAAAGTGATTGTAGGTTCAAATCCTGCCTCTGATAACTCTATTATTATTATAAAATTGTTGCTGATTACAAATAAGTTGGTTTAGTGGTTTAGTATTAAAAGTATGTTCATTTTTACCCCACTTAGTGAAAAATTTATTCAAAAAAGGATTAACAAATACTTTAGGTCTAACAAACTTTATCATAAGATGCTGAAAGAAAGTAAAAATTGTCAATAAAGTATTTAGTAATAAAAAACTACAAAGTTCTTCTTTTTTCTGTTTTATCCGATTATAAAAACTATCCTGAAAACATTTCGAACTCAAGAGATATTTATAGCCTTTTACAAAAATATTATAAACTAAGAATTTAGAAAAAGAGTTATACCATAATCAGATCAGCGACATAAAAAAAGTTATGTTGTAAAAATGACAGCCAAATACATTTTTTACCTAATTTTAGATTTTTATTCAAAAAATTTTAAGTCATGTAAATTATTTAAAATTAAATATATGAGTTTGATCCTGGCTCAGGATGAACGCTAATAGTATGCATGACACATGCAAGTTTAACATTAATTTAGATGTAGCAAACGGGTGAGGAATTTATAAAGCTATTTTACCTTTTAGTCTTGGAAAAAAACTTTTAAATTTATAGTAAGATTTATCCGGCGTTCCACTCATGCATATATTTGTGTAATGGTTACCACAATATAATTCGTCGAGTACAGTAGCTATAGCTACGTTTAGAGTGTTACTCTTTGTGTGGTTATTAGAACCTGGTGCATAGATTGCACTGGATGTTTAAGTACATCGAGGCGGCCTACCAATTCTAGGATTTTATAATCCTTAAAAAGATGTATAAAAACTAGAATTTATCTAATATGTCTTTGATAAATAGCAAAATAAAATACAAGATAAAAAAATTTACAACAAAATTTCGAAAAAATACATAATTAAAAAGAGTATTTTGAAAGACATAATACTACAATATAGTATAGTAAATTTAAAAAGATAATAAAAAATAGATAATAATATAAAATTCGCTAAAAGATAACTTTATAAAAAATTAGGTAGTTGGTAACGGCTAAAAGCTTACCAAGCCTTTGATTTTTAGTTGATCTGAGAGGATGATCAACCACACTGGAACTGAAAAAGGTCCAGGCCACTGAGGCCAGCAGTGCGGAATATTGGACAATGAACGAAAGTTTGATCCAGCAATACTATATGAACGATGACAGCTGATTATTAGAGTTAGATAGCCGACAATATAACCCTATTTAGCTCTGGTTGTAAAAATTCTTTCATTAAAGATGATAATGCCATTATTTAAAGAAGATTTAGTCCCGGCTAATCTCGTGCCAGCAGCCGCGGTAATACGGGAGGGGCAAGCGTTATCCAAAATGACTGGGCGTAAAGAGTCCGTAGACTGTAAAATAAGTTATTTGTTAAATTCTAAGATTAACCTTAAAAAGGCATTTAAAACTGTTTTACTTTTGAGTTTTATACAGAAGAGTTGAATTTCATGTTGAGGATTAATCTCTAAAGAAATATGAAGGAATACCATTAATAGCGAAGGCGACTCTTTAGTAAAAACTGACGTTGAGGGACGAAAGTATAGGGAGCAAACAGGATTAGATACCCTGGTAGTCTATACCTTAAATTCTGAATGCTGTAATTCTAAAATTAAAATTTTTGGATTTTTTAAGTTAACACCATAAGCATTCCGCCTGAGGAGTACGATCGCAAGGTTGGAACTCAAAGGAATTGACGGGGACCTACAACAAGTGGTGGAGCATGTGGTTTAATGCGATAATCCGCGCAAAACCTTACCAATCCTTGACATAAAGAAAAAACAGCTATTTAGCTTTTTTGTAATATTTCAATAGCCTATAATTGTTATACCAAATTTAAAATTTTTTTACAGGTGTTGCACGACTGTCGTCAGCTCGTGTCGTAAGATGTTTGGTTAATTCCTTTAACGAGCGAAACTCTTATTTTTAGCTAAACGATATATAAATCTATAGATTTATATATTACATGATTGCTACAAATTTTTAAAATAAATTTTTAAAAAAACAGTCAATGATAAGTTGAAGGAAGGTAAGAATCAAGTCAAGTCCCTGTGGCCCTTATGGATTGGGCTACACACGTGCTACAATGAAAATCCCAATAAGTTTACTTCGAATTTAATAACCTAGTAAATCCTTAATAATTTTTTTGGTACGGATTGTAAGCTGCAACTCGTTTACATGAAGATGGAATCACTAGTAATCGCAAATCAGAATGTTGCGGTGAATACGTGCCTTGGTCTTGTACACACCGCCCGTCACATGCAGAAAATTGATTTTGCTTGAAGATCAAACTTTATATTTAAAACACCTAAAAACCTATAGGTTAGTTTACAAATATACAAGTTTATCCATTGAAAAGTTAATAATTTGGATGAAGTCGTAACAAGGTAGCTGTATAGGAATATGTAGCTGGAAAATATAAGTTACACAAACGTCGGGTTATTCGTTTAATGTTAAGAGATCTGTGGACTCTTCTTAGAATAGAACCCCAATTAAATACTTGTTTAATTATTATTGTTATGTGGGTTCATTAGGTAAACTTAATTAATATTTTATTAATAATAGAAACTTTATTTAAACTTCTATTAATCATAATCTCACATTAAATGGACAAACAGGGTGTGTACCTGAGAATTTTTAAAAATAGCATTATGGTTTTTGAAACTCACTAACAACCCTTATTTTTAATTACAAAAAGTAATTAGCTCAATTTGGTAGAGCATTTCACTTACAATGAAAAGGTTAATGGTTCAAGTCCATTATTACTTAAAATGATGGAGACAAACGTGGGATTACGTAAATTATTCTAACTCCTATTTTACCAGGAATACCTGGTGCTTATCTTAAAAAACATCTTATTTAATGGCAAAT